GCTAATGTAGCTTAAATTAAAGCATGCCACTGAAGATGGCAAGATAGGCTCTGGCAGGGCCCCAATAGCACAAAAGTTTAGTCCTAGTTTTTCTGTCAACACCAGCTAAACTTACACATGCAAGTATCCGCCCCCCTGTGAGAATGCCCACCCAGTTTTATACTTTATAACAAGGAGCCGGCATCAGGCACACCCAACCCCTAAAGCCCATGACGCCTTGCTAAGCCACACCCCCACGGGAACCCAGCAGTGATAAACATTACAGCAATAAGCGAAAGCTTGACTTAGTTATAGCTGTGTATAGAGCCGGTTAATTTCGTGCCAGCCACCGCGGTGATACGAAAGGCCCAAGCTGACAGCCCACGGCGTAAAGCGTGGTTAGGGTAAATAAAATTTAAAGCCGAACGCCCCTCAGGCCGTTAAAAGCACACAAGGACATGAAGCCCACCGACGAAAGTAGCTTTACACACCCTGAACCCACGAAAGCTAAGAAACAAACTGGGATTAGATACCCCACTATGCTTAGCCATAAACACTGATAAAACACTACAATCTCTATCCGCCCGACTACTACGAGCATGAAGCTTAAAAACCAAAGGACTTGGCGGTTCTTCAAACCCCCTAGAGGAGCCTGTTCTACAACCGATACTCCCCGTTTAACCTCACCCCTCCTAACCCCTTAGCCCATATACCGCCGTCTTCAGTTTACCCAGTGATGGACCAACAGAAATCACAATCGGCACACCCCAGAACGTCAGGTCGAGGTGTGGCTTATGGAGGGGGAAGAAATAGGCTACATTCACTAACACAGTGCACACGAATGACGCATTGAAAACCATGCGTACTGAAGGAGAATTTAGTAGTAAGTGATAAATAGAGTGTATCACTGAATCGGGCTCTGAAGAACGTACACACCGCCCGTCACTCTCCCCAAAATCCCCCTACCCAAATAAATAATTAACAACAAACACATCAGGGGAGATAAGTCGTAACAAGGTAAGTGTACCTGAAGGTGCACTTGGAACAATCAGGGTGTAGCTAAATAGGATAGCATTTCCCTTACACTGAAAAGTCATTTGTGCAACTCAAATTACCCTGAAGCCAACCAGCTAGCCTTACTCTAAAAACAACAACACAACATCAGTTTTAAACCCTAATTACAGAACCTTCATAAAACAAACCATTTTACCCCCCAAGTACGGGCGACCGAAAAGGAACCTCCAGAGCAATAGAAATAGTACCGCAAGGGAACGCTGAAAAAGAAATGAAACAAACCAGTTTAAGCCCTAAAAAGCAGGGATATCCCCCCGTACCTTTTGCATCATGATTTAGCTAGCACTCTTCAAGCAAAACGTACTTTAGTTTGAAACCCCGAAACTACGGTGAGCTACTTCAAGCCAGCCTATCCCCAGGGCCAACCCGTCTCTGTCGCAAAAGAGTGGGAAGAGCTTCAAGTAGAGGTGAAAAATCTACCGGACCTAGTTATAGCTGGTTGCCTGAAAAATGAATTTTAGTTCAGCCTTTAAGCTTCTCCCACTCCCAAACTCCCGCCAATTATCCACTCATGTCAACGCTCGACAACACAGGACCCCCAACAGAAACCTAAAGAGTTAGTCAAAGGAGGTACAGCTCCTTTGAAACAAGACACAACTTTCCCAGGCAGATATAGATCACACACCCCTAAGGACCCAGCCGATGTGGGCTTAGAAGCAGCCACCCTACAATTAACGCGTTACAGCCAAGGCAAACAATCTCCTCAAATCCAGATACCCCGATCTTACTCCCCTGACCCTCAACACACCAGGCCCGCCATGCCAACATGGCAGTGACCATGCTAATATGAGTAATAAGAGAGCACTCCGCCTCTCTCCTTGCACACGCTTACCTCGGAACGAACCCCCACCGAAACTCAACGGACCCAAACAAAGAGGGGATTTGGACATCAAACCTACGACCTAGAAGACCCCCAAACACTTTACCCGTTAACCCTACACTGGTGTGCCCCTAAGGAAAGACTAAAAAAAGAAGAAGGAACTCGGCAAACAATCGAGCCCCGCCTGTTTACCAAAAACATCGCCTCTTGTAACTTCTAAAATAAGAGGTCCCGTCTGCCCCCTGACTCCATGTTTAACGGCCGCGGTATCTTAACCGTGCGAAGGTAGCGTAATCACTTGTCTTTTAATTAAGGACCCGTATGAATGACATAACGAGGGCTCAACTGTCTCCTTCTTTTAGTCAATGAAACTGATCTCCCCGTGCAGAAGCGGGGATTTAACCATAAGACGAGAAGACCCTATGAAGCTTTAGACACCAGGGCATATCCTGTTAATACCCCCCGATCAACGGGCCAAAACCCATCCACCCATGCCCTCGTCTTAGGTTGGGGCGACCTCGGGGAACAAAAACCCCCCACGTGGAACAGTAGCACTTGCTATCCACAATCAAGAGCCACAACTCTAAAAACCAGAACCTCTGACCACAAAATGACCCGGAATAAATACCGATCAACGAACCAAGTTACTCTAGGGATAACAGCGCAATCCCCTTTTTAGAGGCCGCATCAACAAGGGGGTTTACGACCTCGATGTTGGATCAGGACATCCTAATGGTGCAGCCGCTATTAAGGGTTCGTTTGTTCAACGATTAAAGTCCTACGTGATCTGAGTTCAGACCGGAGTAATCCAGGTCAGTTTCTATCTATGATCTGTTCTTTTCTAGTACGAGAGGACCGAAAAGAAGAGGCCCCTGCCAAATGCACACCTCCTCCCTAACCAAGGAAAACAACTAAAAAGACAAAGGGACATATTACTACACCCCAGAAAAGGGTGCACTTGGGGTGGCAGAGCAGGGACATCGCAAAAGACTTAAACCCTTTCAACAGAGGTTCAAATCCTCTCCCCAACTTCCTAGTACCTTTAGCCAGCATCATCCTAACTAACGTCATCAATCCCCTAGCATTAATCGTCCCAGTTTTGCTTGCCGTAGCCTTCCTAACCCTTATCGAACGGAAAGTATTAGGCTACATGCAGCTACGAAAAGGACCTAACATTGTAGGCCCATACGGGCTTCTTCAACCCATTGCAGATGGGGTAAAACTATTTATCAAGGAACCCATCCGCCCCGCTACCTCCTCTCCTCTGTTGTTCCTTCTAGCCCCCGCATTAGCTTTAACCCTTGCCCTAATATTATGAACCCCAATACCCCTCCCATACCCCCTCGCCGACCTTAACCTGGGAATTCTCTTCATCCTCGCCCTCTCAAGCCTAGCAGTATACTCTATTTTAGGGTCAGGTTGAGCATCCAATTCAAAATATGCCCTAATTGGTGCCCTTCGAGCTGTAGCCCAAACCATCTCCTATGAAGTAAGTCTAGGACTTATCTTACTAAGCACCATCATCTTAGTGGGAGGATTCACCCTTCAAACTTTTAATACCGCCCAAGAATCAATTTGACTAATCATTCCAACCTGACCCCTCACAGCAATATGATACATTTCAACACTAGCAGAAACAAACCGAGCCCCTTTTGACCTCACTGAAGGAGAATCAGAACTAGTCTCAGGGTTTAATGTTGAGTACGCTGGAGGACCATTCGCCCTTTTTTTCTTAGCCGAATATGCCAATATTTTACTAATAAACACCCTCTCAACTACCCTCTTCCTTGGCGCCTATAATACCCCCACCACACCCGAACTTATAGCCCTGAACATCGCAACAAAAGCCGCACTACTCTCCATAATTTTCCTATGAGTTCGAGCCTCATACCCCCGATTTCGATACGACCAATTAATGCACCTCATCTGAAAAAACTTTTTACCACTAACATTAGCTATGGTAATTTGACATTTAGCACTCCCAATTGCCTTTGCAGGACTACCACCGCAAATATAACAATGGAGCCGTACCTGAAATATAAGGACCACTTTGATAGAGTGAAACACGTGGGTTAAAGTCCCTCCGGCCCCTTAGAAAGAAGGGATTCGAACCCAACCTGAAGAGATCAAAACTCTTTGTGCCTCCACTACACCACTTCCTAGTAAAATAAGCTAATAGTAAGCTCCTGGGCCCATACCCCCGGCATGTTGGTGCAACTCCATCTTCTACTGAATGAGCCCCTACATCTATTCCGCCCTTCTCTTAACGCTCGGCCTAAGTACTACAGTAACATTCATAAGCTCTCACTGGCTCCTCGCATGAATGAGCCTAGAAATCAACACCCTAGCAATTATTCCCCTGATATCAAAAAGCCACCACCCACGAGCAATTGAAGCAACCACAAAATATTTTCTTGCCCAAGCAACCGCAGCCGCTACACTCATATTTGCCAGCACAACCAATGCCTGAATTACAGGTCAATGAAACATTGACCAAATAACCCACCCCCTGCCAACCACCATAATCACCCTCGCCTTAGCCCTTAAACTCGGCCTAGCCCCCCTACACACATGACTTCCTGAAGTTCTTCAAGGCCTCGACTTCACTACAGGCCTAATCCTAGCAACCTGGCAAAAGCTCGCACCCTTCGCTCTTCTACTCCAAATCCACCCAAACAATTCCACCCCCCTAATCATCCTAGGCCTTGCCTCAACACTTATTGGGGGTTGAGGAGGGCTTAACCAAACTCAACTGCGAAAAATTCTAGCCTACTCCTCAATTGCCCACCTCGGATGAATAACCCTAGTACTACAATTCTCCCCTCAACTAACTCTAATCGCCCTCCTCATTTACATCATTATAACCCTGTCAACCTTCATAGTCTTCAAATTTAATGAAGCCACAAACATCAACTCCCTCGCCTCCTCCTGAGCCAAGGCCCCCCTACTTACCTCCTTAACCCCCCTCTTATTACTATCCCTAGCAGGGCTACCACCCCTAACAGGATTTGCACCTAAATGACTAATTATTCAGGAACTCTCAAAACAAGACCTCGCCCTCACAGCAACCATCGCCGCTCTTTCTGCCTTACTTAGCCTTTACTTCTACCTTCGCCTACTGTACGCAATAACTATGACTACACCGCCTAATAACCTTATCTTTACCACTCCCTGACGCCTACTACCCCAACAAACAACCATACCCCTAGCCACAGCCCTCACCATTTCAGTTCTATTATTGCCCCTAACCCCCGCCACCATTACAATCACAACATTTTAAGGAACTTAGGATAACACTTACAGTCCACGGGCCTTCAAAGCCCGTCGTGGGGGTGCAAATCCTCCAGGTCCTGATAAAGACTTACGGGACACTAACCCACAGCTTCTGTATGCAAAACAGACACTTTAATTAAGCTAAAGCCTTTCTAGATGGAAAGGCCTCGATCCTATAAAATCCTAGTTAACAGCTAAGCGCCCAAGCCAGCGGGCATCCATCTACTTATCCCCGCCTTCTAATAAAAGCGGGGATAAGCCCCGGTAGACTCTCGTCTACTTCTCTAGATTTGCAATCTAACATGTTATACACCTCAGAGCTTGGCAAGAAGAGGGCTCAAACCTCTGTATGTGGGGCTACAACCCACCGCTTACTCAGCCATCCTACCCGTGGCAATTACCCGTTGATTCTTCTCGACCAACCACAAAGACATCGGCACCCTCTACTTGGTATTTGGTGCATGAGCCGGAATAGTAGGCACAGCCTTAAGCCTTCTCATCCGAGCAGAACTTAGCCAACCAGGCTCCCTCCTGGGGGACGATCAAATCTACAACGTAATCGTCACGGCCCACGCCTTTGTAATAATTTTCTTCATGGTTATACCAATTATGATTGGTGGCTTTGGAAACTGACTAATCCCCCTAATAATTGGGGCCCCAGACATAGCTTTTCCCCGAATAAACAACATAAGCTTCTGACTTCTACCCCCCTCCTTCCTCCTACTACTGGCTTCTTCCGGGGTTGAAACGGGAGCCGGAACTGGATGAACAGTCTACCCCCCATTAGCCAGCAACCTGGCACACGCAGGTGCATCCGTTGACTTAACTATCTTTTCTCTTCACTTGGCAGGAATTTCCTCCATTCTAGGCGCCATTAACTTTATTACAACCATTCTAAACATGAAACCTGCAGCTATTACCCAGTTTCAAACACCTCTCTTCGTCTGGTCTGTCCTAATTACAGCTGTTCTTCTACTTCTATCCCTGCCGGTCCTTGCAGCTGGAATTACAATGCTTTTGACCGACCGCAATCTCAACACTACATTCTTTGACCCCGCAGGAGGAGGAGACCCAATCCTGTACCAGCACTTATTTTGATTCTTCGGGCACCCAGAAGTTTATATTCTTATTCTCCCAGGGTTCGGGATAATCTCCCACATTGTCGCATATTACGCCGGGAAAAAAGAACCCTTTGGCTATATAGGAATGGTCTGAGCTATAATAGCTATTGGCCTTTTAGGCTTTATTGTATGAGCCCACCACATGTTTACAGTAGGAATGGACGTGGACACTCGAGCCTACTTCACATCTGCCACAATAATTATCGCAATTCCCACAGGTGTTAAAGTATTTAGCTGACTAGCCACACTTCACGGAGGCACTCTAAAATGAGAAGCCCCACTACTATGAGCCCTCGGCTTTATTTTTCTATTTACCGTAGGCGGCTTAACGGGAATTATCCTAGCCAACTCCTCACTCGATATTGTTCTTCACGACACATACTATGTGGTAGCCCACTTCCATTATGTTCTCTCGATAGGAGCCGTATTTGCTATCATGGCTGGCTTCGTTCACTGATTCCCCTTATTTACGGGCTATACCCTCCACGCTTCATGAGCTAAAGCCCATTTCGGCGTCATGTTTACAGGGGTTAACCTCACATTCTTTCCCCAACATTTCCTGGGCCTAGCCGGCATGCCTCGTCGATACTCCGACTACCCCGACGCATATACCATGTGAAATACAGTCTCCTCTATAGGATCGCTCGTCTCCCTAGTTGCGGTAATCATATTCCTTTTTATCCTATGAGAGGCTTTCATTGCCAAACGAGAAGTTCTTGCCGTAGAGTATACTTCAACTAATGTAGAATGACTCCATGGCTGCCCCCCACCCCACCACACATTTGAAGAACCCGCCTTTGTCTTAGTACAGTCAAAATAACGAGAAAGGGAGGAATTGAACCCCCATTAGCTGGTTTCAAGCCAACTGCACTTCCACTCTGCCACTTTCTTAGTAAGACACTAGTAAAATTATTACCTCTCCTTGTCGAGGGGATATTGTAGGTTAAAACCCTTCGTGCCTTATAATATGGCCTCCCCTGCACAACTTGGCTTCCAAGACGCCGCTTCTCCCATTATAGAAGAACTTGTACATTTCCACGACCATGCACTAATAATCATTATTGTAATTAGCGTTGCAGTCCTTTACACCATCTTAACTATAATTACCACTAAAATTTCTGACAAAAATGTTTTAGATTCCCAAGAAGTCGAAATCATTTGAACCACCCTCCCAGCCCTTATTCTTTTTATTCTCGCCCTCCCGTCCCTTCGAATTCTCTACCTCATGGACGAAATTAACCACCCACATCTAACAATTAAAGCCCTGGGGCACCAATGATACTGATCCTACGAATATACAGATTATGAAGACCTAGAATTTGACTCATACATAGTCCCTGCCGAAGATTTAACTCCCGGACACTTCCGACTTCTCGAAACAGACTGCCGAGTGGTTGTCCCAGCAGGAGCACCCACACGAATATTAATTACAGCTGAAGATGTCCTCCACGCCTGAGCAGTCCCCTCACTTGGCGTAAAAATAGATGCAGTCCCAGGGCGACTAAACCAGGCAACTTTTATTATTTCCCGACTTGGAATTTTCTATGGTCAATGCTCTGAAATCTGCGGGGCAAACCACAGCTTTATGCCAATTGTAGTTGAAGCAGCCCCTCTAAATAGTTTTGAACACTGAACAGCCACAATGGTCTCAGACCAATCATTAAGAAGCTAACAAGACAACAGCATTAGCCTTTTAAGCTAAAAATCGGTGCCTCGCCCCACCCTTAATGTAATGCCACAATTAAAACCTTCCCCCTGAATTCATATTTTTATTCTTGCTTGAGCCTCTTTCCTTGTGATCCTCCCCTGTAAAACCATCTCCTTCATCCACCCCAGCTCACCAAGCACCCGAGAAGAAAATATAACATCCGGCGCCCCCTGAACTTGACAATGACAGTAAGCTTATTTGACCAATTTGAAGCACCCTCTTTATTCCACATTAGCCTGTTTACCCTTGCAACTATTCTTCCAATCGCCTTTCACCTTTCCTCATCAGGCCGGTGGACAGACAACCGACACTTGACAATACAAGCCTGGGCTCTTATACAGATTGTACGAGATATCTTGTCACCTGTAAATCCAGGCGGACACAAGTGAGCCGCACTACTCGCATCCCTAATAGTATTTTTAATCACAATAAACACATTAGGCCTTCTTCCTTACACCTTTACTCCTACCACACAACTCTCCATAAACTTAGGGTTCGCGTTCCCCTTATGACTAAGCACCGTAGCCCTCGGCATGCGCCACCGACTAACCGAGTCCCTAGGTCACCTCCTCCCAGAAGGAACCCCAACCCCACTAATCCCGGTTCTGATTATTATCGAAACAGTTAGCCTTTTCATCCGACCATTCGCTCTAGGAGTACGAATCACAGCCAACTTAACAGCAGGCCACCTCTTAATCCACCTCATTTCAGCAGGGGTTTGGGCCTTATTATACATAATACCCCCTATTGCCCTAATTTCGATAGTAGTTCTCTTCCTCCTATCAATCCTTGAAGTGGCCGTAGCAATCATTCAGGCCTATGTGTTTGTCTTACTGCTCAGCCTCTACCTCCAAGAAAACGTCTAATGGCACACCAAGCACACGCATATCACATGGTTGATCCCAGCCCTTGACCTCTCACAGGCGCAACAGCCGCTTTACTAATAACATCCGGCCTCGCTATATGATTCCACTTCAATTCCACTACACTTATAACTTTAGGAACCGTCCTCCTACTTCTTACTATATACCAATGATGACGGGATATTGTCCGAGAAGGCACCTTCCAAGGCCACCACACACCCCCCGTCCAAAAAGGCCTGCGATATGGTATAGTACTCTTTATTACATCTGAAGTTTTCTTCTTCCTAGGATTCTTTTGAGCCTTCTACCACTCTAGCCTTGCCCCCACCCCCGAACTAGGCGGATACTGACCCCCAACAGGAATTGTAACACTTGACCCCTTTGAAGTGCCCCTGCTGAACACAGCAGTACTCCTAGCCTCTGGTGTAACAGTTACTTGAGCCCACCACAGCATCACAGAAGGAAACCGAGTAGAAGCAATCCAATCTCTACTATTAACTATTATCTTAGGACTCTACTTCACCTTCCTTCAAGCTATAGAATACCATGAAGCCCCCTTTACAATCGCAGACGGAGTCTATGGCTCCACATTCTTTGTGGCTACAGGATTCCACGGCCTCCATGTAATTATTGGCTCAACCTTCCTTGCAGTCTGCTTCCTCCGTCAAACCCAATACCATTTTACCCTATCTCACCACCTGGGATTCGAAGCAGCAGCCTGATACTGACACTTCGTAGACGTGGTTTGACTCTTCCTCTATGTCTCTATTTACTGATGAGGCTCTTAATCTTTTTAGTACAACTAGTATGTTTGACTTCCACTCAAAAGACCTTGGTTAAAGCCCAAGAATAGATAATTTCCATCATCCCAACCGCCCTACTTATTACCGCTCTTATCTCCCTAATCCTGACAATAGTTTCATTCTGACTGCCTCTAATAACCCCCAACCATGAAAAGACCTCTCCCTACGAATGTGGTTTTGACCCCCTTGGCTCAGCCCGCTTACCCTTTTCCATCCGATTCTTCTTAATCGCAATTCTATTCCTCCTTTTTGACTTAGAAATTGCTCTCCTTCTCCCCCTTCCATGGGGAGACCAACTGCCCTCCCCCTTAACCACATTTATATGGGCCTCTGTTGTGCTAATCCTTTTAACCCTAGGCCTCGTGTATGAATGACTTCAAGGAGGACTAGAATGAGCTGAATAGTTAATTAGTTTAAAGAAAATACTTGGTTTCGACCCAAGAGCTTGCAGTTAAAGTCCGCAATTACCTAATGACCCCCACACACTACACTATCTCTTCAATTTTTGTCCTAGGACTAGCTGGTCTAGCATTTCACCGCACCCACCTCCTATCAGCACTTCTATGCCTAGAAGCCATAATACTCTCATTATTCCTTGCACTATCAATCTGAAGCCTTCAACTAGGATCCACCAACCTTTCAACTGCCCCCATGATTCTCTTAGCATTCTCAGCCTGTGAAGCAAGCACCGGCCTAGCCCTCCTAGTGGCCACATCCCGCACCCACGGGTCGGACCACCTAAAAAGCCTAAACCTCCTACAATGCTAAAAATCCTACTCCCTACTGTAGCTCTCTTATTTACAACCTGAACAACCCCGTACAAATGGCTTTGACCCACAACCCTTGGTAACAGCCTCATTATTGCCCTAGCAAGCTTCCCCTTATTAAATAACCGAGCAGAAACAGGATGAAACTCCCTGGGAACCTACCTGGGGACAGACCCCCTATCCACACCCCTTATTGTTCTTACCTGCTGACTGCTTCCCCTAATAATCTTAGCCAGCCAAAACCACACAAAAGCGGAGCCCGAGGGTCGTCAACGAACATTTATTTCCCTTCTCACATCCTTACAAATTTTTCTTATCATAGCCTTTAGTGCCACCGAAATTATTATATTCTACACCATATTTGAAGCCACCCTTATTCCAACCCTTATTCTCATCACACGTTGAGGAAACCAAGCAGAACGCCTGAACGCCGGAGCCTACTTCTTATTCTATACCCTAGCTGCCTCTTTGCCACTCCTTGTTGCTCTAATAGTCCTCCAAAACAACACAGGCACCCTATCAATCTTAACAATACAATACGCTCCCCCCATTCAAATAAACACCTATACATCCAAAATCTGATGGACAGCATGCCTAGCCGCATTCCTAGTAAAAATACCACTATACGGCGTCCATCTCTGACTCCCAAAGGCACACGTAGAAGCCCCAATTGCAGGCTCAATGGTCCTGGCAGCCGTCTTACTAAAATTAGGGGGCTACGGAATGATCCGAGTAATAACCGTACTAGAACCCACAACTAAAGAACTCAGCTATCCCTTTATTATTTTCGCCCTGTGGGGGGTAATTATAACAAGCTCAATCTGCCTTCGGCAGACAGACCTAAAAGCCTTGATCGCCTACTCCTCCGTTAGTCACATGGGACTAGTAGCCGCAGCAATCCTCACCCAAACCCCATGAGGTCTCTCAGGAGCAATAATTCTTATAATTGCCCATGGACTAACATCCTCCGCCCTATTCTGCCTAGCTAACACAAACTATGAACGAACACACACCCGCACAATACTAGTAGCACGAGGTATACAAATTCTCCTTCCTTTAATGACAGCATGATGACTAATTGCCAGTGTTGCTAACCTAGCCCTCCCACCCCTCCCAAACCTCGTTGGTGAACTCATAATTTTAGTCTCCTTATTTAGCTGATCCCCTTGGACACTCCTATTAACAGGCCTAGGGACCCTGATTACTGCCGCCTACTCTATACACATATTTTTAACAACTAATCGAGGCCCAACCCCCCTGCACTTAATAATACTCGACCCATCCCACTCACGAGAACACCTTCTTATAGCCCTCCACCTCTTACCACTAGTACTTCTAGCCACCAAACCCCAAATCATCTTTAGGGTAATTAGTAGATATAGTTTAACTAAAACGTTAGGATGTGGACCTAAAAAAGGGAGTTAAAATCCCCCTATTTACCGAGAGAGGCCTAAACGAGGCAAAGAAAGCTGCTAACCTTCTCACCCTTGGTTAGAATCCAAGGCTCCCTCGCCGTTAGTAAAGGATAACAGCCATCCACTGGTCTTAGGCACCAGGCACTCTTGGTGCAAATCCAAGTATTAACTAAATGACCCCAAACATTATTGAAACCCTAGGACTTCAAACCCCACCATTCTATGTAACAATGTTGGTAACATGAGGCTTCCTCCTAGTGTTCCTCCTACTCCTGCTCCCCCTCGCCGCTTCCCTTAACCCTAACCTTTTTAGCCCAAGCCAAGACACCCGCCGAATCACAACAGCCATCAAGCTAGCATTTTTTGCTAGCCTCTTCCCCCTATCCATTCACCTAAGCACGGGCATTGAAATCACTGCAGACCTCCTGGAATGACTTAAACCCTACTCCTTCCACGCAACCCTTCACCTGTACCTCGACTTTTATTCCATTGTTTTTACACCAATTGCATTATTCGTAACCTGATCGATCCTTGAATTCTCTTCATGATACATGCACAACGACCCCAACATAAATTTATTTTTCAAATATCTATTAGTCTTCCTAATCACAATACTTATCCTGGTTACAGCAGGTAACTTTGTTCAACTCTTCATTGGTTGAGAAGGAGTAGGAATCATATCTTTCCTCTTAATTGGGTGGTGGTACTCCCGAGCAAACGCCAATACCGCTGCTATACAAGCAATTCTCTACAACCGAATCGGGGATATTGGCTTCCTGCTAGCCCTTGCATGCATGACAATTCAATGTAATACCTGGGACCTCCTACAAGTACTCACATACGCAAAACACTTTAATTTTACTCTACTTACCCTAGGACTTATTCTCGCCGCAATGGGAAAATCAGCCCAATTTGGCCTTCACCCCTGACTACCCGCTGCCATAGAAGGACCCACACCAGTATCTGCCCTCCTGCACTCCAGCACCATGGTCGTTGCTGGAATTTTTCTCCTCATTCGAATAGCTCCCCTTCTAGAAAACAACCAGATAGCTCTAACATTATGCCTCTGACTAGGAGCTTTAACCACATTATTTACTGCCACCTGCGCCCTCACCCAAAATGACCTCAAAAAAATCATTGCCTTTTCTACCTCAAGTCAGCTAGGCCTAATAATAGTTACAATTGGAATTAATCAACCCCAACTTGCCTTTTTCCATGTTTGTACACACGCTTTCTTCAAAGCAATACTCTTCTTATGCTCTGGATCAATTATCCACAGTTTGAATGATGAACAGGATATCCGCAAAATAGGGGGACTACACACATTTATACCAATCACCTCCTCCTGCTTCGCCCTCGGCAGCCTGGCCCTAACCGGAACCCCATTCCTTGCAGGCTTCTACTCAAAAGATGCCATCATCGAAGCCATCCTTACCTCAAACACCAACGCCTGTGCCCTCTTCCTCACTTTGGTTGCCACATCCTTTACGGCCGTCTATAGCCTCCGGCTTATCTTTAACGTAACTCTGGGATACCCCCGATTTAATGTTCTCTCCCCCATTAACGAAAACTCTTCAGCCTCAATTAACCCCATTAAACGACTGGCATGAGCCAGCATTATTGGGGGACTCATTATTATCCACAACATCCCCCCAACAAAAACACCAGTCATAACACTACCCCCCCTCCTTAAACTAGCAGCCCTGTCCGTCACAATCCTAGGCCTCGTCTTGGCACTAGAACTAGCTTCAATATCGACCAAACAACTTAAGACCCACCCAAACCCAAAATCCTCCCGCTTCTCTATCATACTGGGCTTCTTCCCAACAATTATGCATCACTTCATCCCCAAACTCTTTATAACACTAGCACAAAACATCGCGAGCCAATTAATTGACCAAAACTGACTAGAAAAAACAGGTCCAAAAACCATTACCTCACACAATCAACCAATAATTACAACTACAAGCAATGCACAACGAGGACAAGTAAAATCTTACCTCACAGTATTCCTACTAACCTCCACCCTCATACTCACTCTACTCCTCTATTAAACGGCTCGAACCGCCCCCCGACCCAACCCCCGAACCACATGTAAAACAACAACCAATGTTAAAAGAAGAGCCCCCACAGTGGCCCCCAACATCCCCCCTCCTGACGAATAAACTAAACCAACCCCTCAAGCATCCGCCCGAGAAACAGAAAACTCTAACACATCATCCACGGGCACCCAAGAAGCCTCATACCACCCACCCGATAAATACACCCCCCCTAAAAATACCCCTAGAAAATAAAATACCATATAAATAAACACATCAAGACTCCCCAAGACCTTAGGATGAGGTTCAGCAGCTAACGCTGCCGAATACGCAAACACAACCAACATCCCCCCCAAATAAATTATAAATAAAACTAAAGACAAGAAAACCCCACCATATCCTACCAAAATTATACACCCCACACTTGCCACCCCTACCAACCCTAAAGCAGCAAAAAACGGAGAAGGATTAGAAGAAACTACTACCAACCCTATAATAATACTTATTAAAAATAAATAGTTTAAGAGAGACATGGTTCTCCCCTGGACTCTAACCAAGAACACTGGTCTGAAAAACCAACGTTATCCCTTAACTAGAAGAACTCTAATGGCCCCCCTACGAAAAACCCACCCACTCCTAAAAATTATAAATGACGCCCTCATTGACCTCCCATCCCCTGCTAATCTCTCAGCTTGATGGAACTTCGGATCCCTGCTAGGAATCTGCCTAATTACACAAATCTTAACAGGCCTCTTTCTCGCCATGCACTACACCCCCGACGTTGACTCCGCATTTAACTCAGTAGCCCACATCTGCCGAGATGTAAATTATGGGTGACTTTTACGAAACCTCCATGCAAACGGTGCCTCCTTCTTCTTCTTTTGTCTATACTTTCATATTGGCCGAGGCCTTTACTACGGCTCATATCTAAACATAGAGACATGAAACATTGGAGTAATCCTATTCCTTCTAGTTATAATAACAGCCTTTGTAGGATATGTCCTTCCTTGAGGACAAATATCTTTTTGAGGCGCCACAGTTATTACCAACCTTCTATCCGCCGTCCCGTACATCGGGACAACACTAGTAGAATGAATCTGAGGAGGCTTTTCAGTCGATAACGCCACCCTAACCCGGTTCTTCACATTCCACTTCCTGCTCCCCTTTATCATCGTGGCAGCCACAGTGCTTCACCTTCTCTTTCTACATGAAACCGGATCCAATAACCCATTAGGATTAAACTCAAACGTAGACAAAATCTCCTTTCACCCCTACTTTTCTTACAAAGACCTCCTTGGGTTTGTAATTATACTCATGCTCCTTACCTCAATTGCCCTATTCTCCCCAAACCTCCTAGGCGACCCAGACAACTTCACCCCCGCTAATCCAATAGTCACCCCACCCCACATTAAACCAGAATGATACTTCCTATTCGCATACGCAATCCTCCGCTCTATTCCTAACAAACTAGGCGGGGTAATCGCCCTTCTGGCATCCATCCTCATCTTAATAACAACCCCCCTCCTTCACACATCTAAATTCCGAGGCCTGAACTTCCGTCCTGCCTCACAACTATTATTCTGAACCCTCACCGCCGATGTAATCATTTTAACATGAATTGGAGGAATACCTGCAGAACAACCCTTCATCATCATTGGACAACTAGCCTCCTGCCTCTACTTCTCCCTATTTCTATTTTTATTTCCAGTAGCAGCCTGAATTGAAAACAAAACCCTCAGCTGAACCTGCAACTTGTAGCTCAGCACCCAGAGCCCCGCCCTTGTAAGACGGACGCCGAAGGTTAAAATCCTTCCTTTTGCACACATAATCATAATAATGTTCTTCTTGAAATACAAATTAAGTATAATGAACTTAAAGACATATATGTATTATCACCATAAATTTATAGTAACCATAAATCAGTAGTAATACCTAATCTATAGTGACATTTTATATTATGAACTTAAAGACATATATGTATTATCACCATAAATTTATAGTAACCATTTGATATCTAGTAACTGTTAATTTAAATGTACATACCCATAACTGGACCAAGACAAGAAAAGCACTTAACAATTCGAGATTTAAGACCTAACACAAACAATAATAAGTTAAGATATACCAGGACTCAACATCTCATAAGCCCGGACTACTTAATGTAGTAAAATACTTGCATCCAGCTCATACCTTAATTCCCACGGTTATTGATGGTCAAGGACAGTAATTGTGGGGGTTTCTATCAGTGAATTATTCCTGGCATTTGGTTCCTACTTCAGGTCCATTGCTTGGTATCATCCCTCATTCTTTCATTGACGCTTGCATAAGTTAATGTTGGCAATCATACGACTCGTTACCCAGCAAGCCGAGCGTTCATTCCAAAGGGCAAGGGGTGTCTTTTTTTTGTCTTCCTTTCACTTGACATTTCAGAGCGCATACAGTAATGATTAATTAGGGTAGAACATTTTCCTGCAGCAAGGAAATAGTATGAATGTTGGAAAGACTTTGATAGAAGACTTGCATAACTGCTGTCAAGGGCATAATGATATGTTCCTATGGTTCTTTCCTACTGAGTGCCCCCTCTGAGGTTTCTCGACGTTAAACCCCCCTACCCCCCAAAACTCGTGAGCTCCTTATGATTCTGCAAACCCCCGAAAACAGAGTGAGCCCCGGACGTTAAAAATCCCCATCAAAATTCATTCTCTTAATAATATTTTAAATTTGCGCTAACGTAGTTCAAATTAAAACACCCCAAAAGTGATAAGACGGACCCTAATAAGCTCCCAGTAACACAAAAGTTTAGTCCCGACTTTACTGTCTACACTAACCGGAGGCCCCCCATTTATTTTCTTAACAGTATTTTAAATTCGC